TTAATTTTCATTGGAAATATTAGTATTGAGATATGACCACACATTTTCAACCGTCATTTTTAGGTTATTTTTGGGCACAAAAATGTGATGTTATTTATTCATATGTTATATATAACACGTGATGACATGAGTTAATTTTATCAAAATTCGTTAACTCTGATGCGCTTGGTCGAGCTTTACTTGGTTTAGGGGTTTGACAAGAATAACAGGATTTGCCGAGCGTAGGGGGTAGGGGGGTTTAACGCGCGAAAACCAAAAGGGGGCATATAGTATAAGTCTGTGTTAGATAAGGATATATTATGCACTTGAGATAAACGTATGTAATTCTTAAATTATGTATAATATCATTCATAAATACTCTCACAATCAAGTGAAAATGTCCAACCTTAATTTAACATTTTAGGGTGCACTCTGAAATGTGGATGAAAAGCAGACTTAAAAAAGAACCTATGCATATAAAAGAACGCGAAGCATGTGGGGTTATTGAATGTATGAACTACTCAAGTAACCGGATGCAAGTATAGATCTCTAGGGTGGATTACACATGCCATGTTCGTGAAAGAGAAGCCAGATGCAAGGAATAATTAATAATATACCTTATTTTCAGTGGTGTCCCTGGTTCTATCATTAACTATATGCAATTATATAAACTGGTTGGTGGTTTCTTACTACATTAATAATTACTCAGGAAATGTATGTTGTGGCCGTTCAGAGTAAAATTAGGAGGACGACAGTTAGGTAGGCCAGGAACTGGCCCGGTTTAGATGAATTCGGTGAGTGATGAATAAGTGTATGCTTTATGTATACCTACATTTTTAGTACTTGCTTTGTGGTTAAAATAATTTAATGGTTATAATACATTAATGTACATATGCATTAATGTAATATCATGCATAATATGCACTACACCATACAGACCAGAAAATAGTTTAATTTAGAATTCTGGCTTTGGGAGCCAGGGGTGAGAGTTAAAATCTCTTTTTTCTGGCATTAGGGAGGATTTTAACCTCCGATCTTCGGATTACAAGACCGATGCTTTAAGCTAAGCTACTAAGGCAAGCTCATTCCATTGCTTTATTCTCTAACCAGCCTGCTAGAGGCATTAGGATCAAAAATAATGCAAAGTATAGGACGGACGCAATTTGTCCGATGATAATAAAGGGGTGTTCAACTGGCATGCCCCCAATTCATGTCAGGATGGCCATGTCTGCGACCAGTGTTCAAAAGAGGAATTGGGTAAAGGGTCGGAAAGTTAGGCCACGTTGCTTAGATGTGTGGAGAATTGGTACGACTAGTAGAACTAGAATGGAGAAGAGAAGGGCTAATACTCCGCCTAGCTTATTGGGGATAGATCGTAGGATGGCATAGGCAAAGAGGAAATACCACTCGGGCTTAATATGGGGAGGGGTGACTAATGGGTTGGCAGGGGTGAAGTTCTCCGGGTCTCCTAATAGGTTGGGGGAAAATAGGGCCAAAGATGTAAGGGCTAGAAGTATTACCACAAATCCTAGGAGGTCCTTATAGGAAAAGTAAGGGTGAAATGAAATCTTGTCCGCGTCTGAGTTTAGGCCGGCCGGATTATTTGAGCCTGTTTCGTGCAGGAATAGTAGATGGAGGACGATGGCTGCAGCAATAACAAACGGAAATAAGAAGTGGAACGCGAAGAACCGTGTTAAGGTTGCGTTATCTACCGAAAATCCACCCCAAATTCATTGCACCAGGACATCACCAACATAGGGTACTGCTGATAGGAGGTTAGTAATAACCGTGGCCCCTCAGAATGACATTTGTCCTCATGGTAGGACATAGCCCACGAAGGCTGTTATTATTACTAATAAAAAAAGGACAACACCGATGTTTCAGGTTTCCTTATACAAGTAGGACCCGTAATATAATCCGCGGGCAATGTGTATATAGAGGCAGATAAAAAAGAATGATGCCCCGTTGGCGTGTATATTTCGGATTAGTCAGCCGTAGTTAACGTCACGGCAGATATGTGCGACTGAGGAGAAAGCTGTAGAGATGTCAGATGTATAATGTATAGCTAGGAATAACCCTGTGAGGATTTGTGTGGCTAGGCATAATCCTAGAAGGGATCCAAAATTCCATCACACTGAAATGTTGGAGGGGGCTGGTAAGTCAACTAGTGCATCGTTGGCGATTTTAATAAGGGGGTGGGTTTTCCGTAGGCTTGCCATTAGGGTTTTTATAGTTGAATAACAACGGTGGTTCTTCAAGTCACTGGTCTTGGTTAAAATCCAAGTAAAAATTATGACTTATCTTGTATCATTACTGTTGATGGCCTTAATTGTAGGGTTAGTTGCTGTGGCTTCTAACCCCGCCCCCTACTTTGCTGCTTTTGGTTTAGTAGTGGCGGCTGGGGTGGGGTGTGGGGTACTTACTGGGCACGGAGGGTCTTTTTTGTCCCTAGTTCTGTTTTTAATTTATTTAGGTGGGATGCTTGTGGTATTTGCCTACTCAGCGGCCTTAGCCGCTGAGCCATTTCCTGAGGCGTGAGGGGATCGTTCTGTAATTGGGTACGTCTTAATTTACTTGTTGGGGGTTGGAGTGGAAGTTGGGTTACTCTGGGAAAATTGATATGAGGGGTCCTGAGTTGTGATTGATGGTTTAAAGGAGTTTTCAATATTACGAGGGGACGTCAGTGGGGTGGCCATAATATACTCATCTGGAGGCGGTTTATTAATTATTAGTGCGTGAGTACTCCTGCTAACTTTGTTTGTAGTATTAGAATTAACTCGGGGCTTAGGTCGGGCCACCCTTCGGGCAGTCTAAATAGCTGTTAGTAGCACAGCAAGAGTTATTGATAATAAAAAGATAGTTAGATAGGTTTTAATTATGCCGCGCTGAGTATCACTAATAGTTTTGGCCATCTTTACTTGTGTGTAAGACAGGCCTTTTGGTCCTACAGTCTCAAACCAGGTTTGGTCCACTAACTGGGTTGCAATAGATTGCCCTAAGACTAGGTTTAGCTTAGGAATCAGCCGATGAATAATTGCTGGGAAGTAGCCCAATATGTTGGAGAAGTGGTGGGGAGGGGTAGTAGGATTAGTCTTAAACTGTTTACTAGTTAATCCGGCCAGCTCAATAGCTGTTAATAGACCAGTAATTGTTACCGCAAGGGCAGCCACTTTTAAGACGAAGGGCATGGTTATGGTAGGAGTTTTTGAGACAAGGAAGTTTGATGAGATAATGAGCCCTGCAACGATACTGCCCCAGGCGAGTCGTTTAATAGGGTTAATTACTAACAAGTTGTTTTCGTTAATTGGGGATAAGGCGAGGAATCGAGGGGTGCCTATAGTAACAAAAAAAATTACTCGGAAGCTATAAACAGCTGTAAAGGACGTGGCAATAAGGGTTAGGGTTAGGGCTCAGGCGTTTAGGTAAGAGGTATTTAGTGCTTCAATGATGGCATCTTTCGAGAAGAAGCCTGCTAGAAAGGGCGTTCCGGTTAGGGCTAGGCTGCCGATAGTTAGGCAAGTTGAGGTGAAGGGCAATAGGTTGTGTAGGCCCCCTATTTTTCGAATATCCTGCTCATCATTAAGGCTATGAATAATAGACCCGGAACACAAAAATAATATGGCCTTGAAGAATGCGTGAGTGCAGATGTGCAGAAACGCTAATTGAGGTTGATTAAGGCCAATGGTTACTATCATAAGGCCCAATTGGCTAGATGTAGAAAATGCTACAATCTTCTTGATGTCATTTTGTGTGAGGGCGCAGGCGGCTGTAAATACAGTGGTTAATGCCCCTAAGCAGAGGCAGGTTGTGAGCGCCAGGTTATTATTTTCTATAAGGGGGTGAAGTCGAATAAGTAAAAAGATACCGGCAACGACTATAGTGCTGGAGTGAAGTAGGGCAGATACTGGTGTAGGGCCCTCCATGGCAGAGGGTAGCCACGGGTGCAGCCCAAACTGGGCTGACTTGCCAGTTGCTGCTAAAATTAACCCAATAAGGGGAAGTGTTATGTCAAAGGTTTTTGACAAAAAGAAGACTTGTTGAATTTCTCATGAGTTTAGATTGACTGCAATCCAGGCCATACTCATAATAAGTCCAATGTCCCCCACACGATTATACAAGACTGCCTGAAGGGCAGCTGTATTTGCATCGGCCCGTCCATATCATCAGCCAATTAGTAGAAATGATATAATGCCAACCCCTTCTCAACCAATAAAAAGCTGAAAAAGGTTATTGGCAGTTACGAGAATAATTATGGCCACCAAAAACAGAAGTAAATATTTGAAAAACCGTTCTATGTTAGGGTCCGAGTGTATATACCAGGATGCAAATTCAAGGATGGATCAAGTTACATAGAGGGCAATAGGTGTAAAAATTAGTGAATAGTGATCAAATTTAAAGCTAATATTAATATCAAAAATGGCCGTGTTCATCCAGTGTCAGTTAGTGACGATGGTTTCAGCTCCTTGATCTAGGAACAGAATCAGTGGTAAAAGGCTAACAAAAAATGAAGTGCTGACGGCAGTTTTAACGTGGGTTGTGGCTCAATTGGAGTTCTTACGGGAAGGGCTGAGTGTTGTTAAGAGCGGATAAATAAGGATTGTAATAACTAAAATCAGTGAGGATGATAAGATTAGGGTTGTTGGGTGCATAGCTTCCACTTGGATTTGCACCAAGAGTTTTTGGTTCCTAAGACCAATGGATGAGCTATTATCCTTTAGAAGCGTAAGGAGGCCATGGAGTTTAACCATGGGTATAAGTATTAGCAGTACTTACTGCCTCATGGCCCTCCTCGGTGAGTAAGGGGATTTTAACCCCTATCTTTAGAATCACAATCTAGTATCTTAAATTAAACTATACTTACTAGTGGCATCAACCCCACATGAGCTCAGGCTTTACTACCAGTAGAATAACGGGTAGAAGGTGAAGTACTATTAGCAAATGTTCTCGAGTGTGGAATGGTGGAAGTCCTTTGATATGATTTGGTGCTGGGCCCCGTTGAGTCATCAGAAACAAATACAAAGAGTAAGCTGCTGTAATTAGTGTCCCTAAGCCTGTGAGCATAATAGTCCAGGGAGACCAGCTAAACAGAGTGGTAATGATCATGATTTCCCCTATGAGGTTTGGTAAAGGTGGTAATGCTAGGTTTGCTAAGTTGGCAACAAATCATCAAACCGCAGTTAATGGGAAAATTATTTGGAGGCCTCGCGCCAGTATTATAGTTCGGCTATGAGTTCGTTCATATGCAGTATTAGCTAGGCAAAATAATGCGGAAGACACTAAGCCGTGGGCAATTATTAAAATGATTGCGCCCGTAAATCCTCAGGGGGTTTGGATAAGGATACCTCCTGCTACTAGGCCTATATGGCTTACAGATGAGTAGGCAATGAGTGATTTAAGGTCTGTTTGACGTAAACAAATTGAGCCAGTCATCAAAATGCCTCATAAGGCCAAAATAATGAAGGGGTAGGCAAGCTCTTTTGAGAGGGGGTCTAATATAACTATTATACGTATTATCCCGTAGCCCCCTAACTTAAGCAGAACCGCTGCCAGAACTATAGACCCTGCTACGGGTGCTTCAACATGGGCTTTAGGTAGTCAAAGGTGGACGCCGTAAAGTGGTATTTTTACTAAAAATGCAATTAGGCATCCAGCCCATCAGATATTATGGCCCCAGGAATTAAGTGTAAGTGGTTGAGAGTACTGTAAAATTAGTATAGATAATGTCCCTGTTGTCTGTTGAAGCAAAAGGAGGGCAACTAAAAGTGGTAGTGAGCCCGCTAAGGTATAAAATAAAAAATAGGTTCCGGCGTTTAAACGTTCGGTTTGGTTTCCCCACCGGGTAATAATAATAAGCGTGGGGATGAGGGTGGCTTCAAATATAATATAGAATATAATAATCTCCGTGGCCCCAAATGCTATGATTAGGAAAGTTTGTAGAGAGGCTAAGAGTGTAATATATAGGCGTTGTCGAGTGATTGGTTCGGGGTAAATATGATTCTGGCTGGCCAGGATTATTAATGGAAGGAGTCAGCATGTAAGAACCAAGAGGGGAGTGGACAATGGGTCTGTGGCTAGATATATGTTGGAGGTTGATCATCCGGTCTCTGATGCTCACTTTAATCAGGTAAGGCTAATAAACGCAATTAATAGGCTCTGAGCAGTCGTTGTAGGTCATAATCATTTAGGTGATGACAATCAAATTGTTGGGAATAGCATAAGTGTTGGAATTAGTACTTTTAGCATTGTAATAAATTAAGATTTTGTAGTCGGTCAGTCCCGTGGGTGCGGGCTGTGGCAACTAAAAGGGCCAGACCCGCACTGGCCTCACAGGCAGAGAAGGCTAGCAATAGTATAGGGGCTGCAGAAAATATGGTTGATTCAAACTGTATGGCCCACAGGGCCAGTGCAATAAATAAGGATAATATTATTCCTTCTAAACAAAGGAGTGCAGAGAGTAGGTGAGTGCGATGAAATGCTAGACCTATTAGGCCTAGTATAAAAGCTGAGGTAAAGCTGAAGTGTACGGGTGTCATAAGAGGGTTACGGAATTAAACCATAATTTTCTGAGTCGAAATCAGAGGTCTTATATTGGACTAATCCTCTATTCTGCTCATTCTAGGCCTCCCTGAGTTCATTCATAGATCAGTCCGAGGGTGAGTAAAACTAAGACTGCTGTGGCCCAGAAGAAGGTGCCGGCGGGGTTATGAAGTTGGTCCCCCCAGGGCAGTGGAAGTAGAAGTGCAATCTCTAGGTCAAATAATAAGAACAAGATAGCGATTAGAAAAAACCGCAAAGAGAATGGAAGTCGAGCTGATCCGAGGGGGTCGAAGCCGCACTCGTATGGTGAGAGTTTTTCTGCATCGGGATTTATTTGGGGTAACCAGAAAGATACCGTTGCTAATACAAGAGAGAGGGCCACTGTAATAGTTAAAATCGTAATAACTAAGTTCATTATCTTTCCTTGGGGTTTAACCAAGACTAGGTGATTGGAAGTCACTCGTACTAGCATTAGATACTAGAAAGATATGAGCCTCATCAGTAAATTGACACGTAGAGGAATAATCATACTACGTCCACAAAGTGTCAGTATCAGGCGGCAGCTTCAAAGCCGAAGTGATGTTCAGATGTAAAGTGGTATTGGACTTGGCGAAGTAAACAAACGGCTAAAAATGAAGAGCCAATAATAACGTGTAATCCATGGAATCCTGTGGCTACAAAGAATGTTGAGCCATAGACTCCATCTGCAATTGTAAAGGGTGCTTCATAATACTCCATGGCTTGTAAGGCGGTAAAGTAAAGTCCTAGAAGAATTGTTAATGTCAGGGATTGGATGGCTTGCTTACGATCACCTTCCATTAAGCTGTGGTGAGCTCATGTTACTGTAACTCCGGATGCCAAAAGGACGGCCGTATTCAATAATGGAACTTCAAATGGGTCTAAGGTGATAAGGCCTGTTGGTGGTCAACATCCCCCTAGTTCAGGGGTAGGTGCTAGACTTGAATGGTAGAAAGCTCAGAAAAATCCCAGAAAAAAGAATACTTCAGATGTAATAAACAGAATTATACCATATCGTAGGCCTTTTTGTACAGGGGGTGTGTGGTGCCCTTGAAATGTTCCCTCTCGGATGATGTCTCGTCATCATTGATATATTGTAAGGAGTAAAAGTATTAGTCCAAGGGTTATAAGTGTGGTGGAGTGGAAATGAAACCAGATCGCTAAGCCGGATGTTATTAATAATGCTCCGATTGCGCCGGTTAGGGGTCATGGGCTTGGATCAACCATATGATATGCGTGTGCTTGGTGGGCCATTAAACGTTCTCTTGGAGATATAAACTAAGAAGAAGTACAAATACATAGGCTTGAATTATTGCGACTGCAACTTCTAATAATGTAAGAAGAAATAAGACGGCAGCCGTAAGAATTGCTACCGTGGGCATTATAGGGAGAAGAACAAATACAGCGGTGGCAATCAGCTGAATAAGAAGGTGACCTGCGGTAAGATTAGCTGTTAGCCGGACCCCGAGGGCTAGGGGTCGAATAAAGAGGCTAATTGTTTCAATAATAATTAGTACAGGAATTAAAGGGATGGGAGTGCCCTCTGGCAATAGGTGTCCTAAGGCTACCGTTGGTTGGTTACGCATACCAATAATAACTGTGGCGAGTCATAATGGTACAGCAAACCCTATGTTAAGAGACAATTGTGTTGTAGGGGTGAATGTATATGGTAGGAGTCCAAGTATATTAATGGTAATTAAAAAGATTATTAAGGAGGCTATAAGGAGTGCTCATTTGTGACCGCCTATATTTAATGGTAATATAAGTTGGCTAGTAAATTGGTTTACGAATCAGCCTTGGATTGTGATAAGGCGGTTATTTACCCACCGAGAGGTTGAAGTGGGATATAATACCCATGGGAGAGCAATTGCAATAGCAATTAAAGGGATACCCAAATAGGAGGAGCTTGCAAATTGATCAAAAAAGCTTATTGCCATGGTCAGTCTCAGGGTTCAGTTTTATGTTCCTCAGAGCCAATATGTGCTGGCTCGTTAGGTGATGTGTGACTTATCACTTTGGTTGGGATGATGGTAAGAAATACCAGTCATGAAAATACTAAAATTGCGAATCAAGGGGCAGGGTTTAATTGAGGCATTTCACTAGAGGTGGTTGGGAGGCACCATTCTTTGGCTTAAAAGGCCAATGCTGAGGCCCGAATTTAGCTTCCTAGTGAGGCGTCTTCTAGTATTAGTGAGGATCAGTTCTCGAAGTGTTCAAGTGGAACTGCCTCCACTACAATAGGTATAAAGCTATGGTTAGCTCCACAGATTTCAGAGCATTGACCATAAAATACGCCGGGTCGGGAGGCAATAAAGGCTGTTTGGTTAAGACGACCTGGGACTGCGTCTATCTTTACACCAAGGGAGGGGACGGCCCAGGAATGTAGTACATCCTCGGCTGAGACAAGTACTCGGATTGGGGACTCTATGGGAACAACCATTCGGTGGTCTGCCTCAAGAAGTCGAAACTGGCCGGGACTAAGATCTTGAGTTGGGATTATATACGAGTCGAAACCTAGATTTTCGTAGTCCGTGTATTCGTAGCTTCAGTATCATTGATGTCCCATAGCTTTAATTGTTAGGTGGGGATCATTAATCTCATCTATAAGATAAAGAATTCGTAGAGAGGGGAGAGCAATTAAGATAAGAATTACGGCAGGTAATACGGTTCATACAATCTCAATTTCTTGGGAATCTAAAATATATTTGTTTGTGAGCTTTGTTGATACTATTGCAACAATAATATAAAGTACCAAGGTACTAATTAGAAAGACAATTATTAAAGCATGATCATGGAAGTGAAGAAGTTCTTCTATAACGGGTGATGCCGCGTCTTGGAATCCTAATTGTGTGGGATGTGCCATTAAGCCTGAGGCTCAAGACATGCAGGAGTTTAACCTACAATTTCACCTTGACAAGGTGATGTAATTTACGAGTTTACTAATGTCTTAGAAGGAAGTGACAGAGTGGCTATGTGACTGGCTTGAAACCAGTATATGGGGGTTCAATTCCTCCCTTCCTCGTTAATTTGATTGGACTTGTACAAATGCGGGCTCTTCAAAGGTGTGATAAGGCGGAGGACATCCATGAAGTCATTCGACATTTGTTGCGGTTAGTTCTACAGATGAGACTTCTCGCTTAGCAGCGAAGGCTTCCCATAAGATAAAGAGGAACATGATTACCGCTACCAGGGAGATTAAGGACCCAATAGATGATACGGTGTTTCAAAGGGTGTAGGCATCAGGGTAATCTGAATATCGTCGTGGCATCCCTGCAAGGCCTAGGAAATGTTGTGGGAAGAATGTAAGATTTACGCCAATAAATATTACCCCGAAGTGAATTTTAGTTCACGTACTATGGAGGGTATATCCTGTAAATAATGGAAATCAGTGAACGAAAGCTGCTATGATAGCAAATACGGCACCTATTGATAAGACATAGTGGAAGTGCGCAACTACGTAGTATGTATCATGTAAAACAATATCTAGGGATGAATTGGCTAGTACAATACCTGTTAGGCCCCCTACTGTAAAAAGGAAAATGAATCCAAGAGCTCATAGCATTGGTGTTTCTCATTTAATGGAACCTCCATGGAGGGTAGCCAGTCAGCTAAAAACTTTAACGCCGGTTGGGATGGCAATAATTATTGTTGCGGATGTAAAATATGCACGGGTGTCCACGTCCATACCAACTGTAAACATGTGATGGGCTCAGACAATAAACCCTAGTAGGCCGATGGCCATCATGGCTCATACTATTCCTATATATCCGAAGGGTTCTTTTTTACCTGAATAATAGGCAACAACATGAGAGATAATTCCAAATCCTGGTAAAATTAAAATATAAACTTCCGGGTGGCCGAAAAACCAGAACAAATGTTGATAAAGAATGGGATCTCCCCCTCCCGCAGGGTCAAAGAATGTGGTATTAAGATTCCGGTCTGTTAGAAGCATTGTGATCCCGGCGGCCAGGACTGGTAAAGATAATAGGAGTAGAACAGCAGTCACTAGCACGGCTCATACGAATAAGGGGGTTTGATATTGGGAAATGGCTGGGGGTTTTATGTTGATTGTTGTTGTAATAAAGTTAATTGCCCCTAAGATGGATGACACACCTGCCAAATGGAGAGAAAAGATGGTTAGGTCCACGGATGCGCCTGCATGGGCGAGGTTACCAGCAAGTGGTGGGTAGACTGTTCATCCTGTGCCGGCTCCAGCTTCAACACCGGATGAGGCTAATAGTAGAAGGAAGGAGGGTGGTAGTAGTCAGAAGCTCATATTATTCATACGTGGAAACGCTATGTCAGGAGCTCCAATTATAAGTGGGACGAGTCAGTTACCAAAGCCCCCGATAAGGATGGGTATCACTATAAAGAAGATTATAACAAAGGCATGTGCGGTAACAATTACGTTGTAGATTTGATCATCGCCGAGGAGGGACCCCGGCTGGCTTAGTTCAGCTCGAATTAATAGGCTTAGGGCAGTCCCAACTATCCCGGCTCAGGCACCAAATACTAGGTAGAGGGTGCCAATATCTTTGTGGTTGGTAGAGAAGAATCAGCGCGTGATTGCCACAGGTAGGATGGCCGAAGTCAGGTGGCGGGTTGTAGCCCCGTAGATAGAGGTTTAAATCCTCTTCCTATCAAGCCCCGTAGTGGAGTACACGTTGGATTGCAAATCCAAAGACGCAGATTGACGTCTGCCGGGGCTTTCCCGCCTTACTCGGCTAACGGCGGGAAAGATAGATGAATGCCCGCTGGTTTGGGCACTTAGCTGTTAACTAAGAGTTTGTAGGATCGAGGCCTTCTCATCTAGAAAGGCCTTAGCTTAATTAAAGTGTCTGAGTTGCATTCAGAAGATGTGGGATAAAGTCCCGCAGGCCTTAATCAGGGACTAGAAGATTCTAACTTCTACTTAGAGCTTTGAAGGCTCTTGGTCTAAATTATCCTAAGTCCCTAGATAACGAGCGTAATAATTGCAGGGGTAATTGGTAATAATCCTAAAGTAATAACCGTAAACAGGGCAAGGGTGATCGTGGATTGAGTTGTTTGAGTTCGTCATGGTGCTGTAGCATTGGTTGTGCTGGGGGAGATGGTAAGGGTTATAGCATAACATAAACGGAGGTAAAAATAGAGGCTCAATAAGGCAGCAAGGGCCATAACTGTTGCTGTAAGCGGAAGCTGTTGTTTTGCCATTTCTTGTAAAATTAATCATTTAGCCATAAATCCGGTGAGGGGTGGGAGGCCCCCTAGGGAGAGGAGGGCAAGGGCTGTAGTTGACACCAAGATTGGAGCTTTTGATCATATGGCCGTGATGGTACTAATACTAGTAGTTGATGTTATCTTTAGCGACAAGAAGGCAGTGGATGTTATGAACACGTACATGGCTAGGGCGAGGAGGGTTAAATGAGGGGCATATTGTGAAATAATAATTATTCAGCCTATATGCGCAATAGAGGAGTAGGCCAAGATCTTGCGTACTTGAACCTGATTGAGGCCCCCTCATCCGCCAACTAGCGTGGAAAGAAGTCCTAATAATGTAAGCATTACGGGGTTAATAGTGGGGGCTACCTGAATAATTAATGCTAGTGGGGCCAGCTTCTGCCAGGTAGACAGAATCAGACCGGTAATTAAATCGAGGCCTTGAAGCACTTCCGGCAGTCAAAAATGTATAGGTGCAAGTCCAATTTTTAGTGCCAGGGCGGCAATGGTTATTGAAGAGGCAATGGGATGAGATATATCATTAATACTTCATTCACCAATAAGTCAGGCGTTAGTGGTGGCGGCAAACAAAATTATTGCCGCGGCAGTCGCTTGTGTTAAGAAGTATTTTGTGGCTGCTTCAACTGCTCGTGGGTGATGCTGCTGGGCCATTAGCGGAATAATTGCTAGAGTATTAATTTCAAGGCCTATTCAGGCTAGCAGTCAGTGTGAGCTGGCAAAGGTTAATGTGGTTCCTAATCCTAAGCTGGATAGAAGGATGGTAAGTACATAGGGATTCATTGATAGGGGAGGGATTTTAACCGTCATGTTCGGGGTATGGGCCCGAAAGCTTTATTAGCTGACCTTATCATAGAAAGTGGTGTAGAGGAAGCACCAGGAGTTTTGATCTCCTGAGGATGGGTTCAATTCCCTTCTTTCTAGGAACTGGGGGGACTTTAACCCTCATAAGCCACTCTATCAAAGTGGTCCTTAAAAATTCAGGCACGGTTCCTTAAGAATTAGAGCTGGGGAGGGAGCCCCGCAAGTGCAATGGGGAGGGCGGTGTGTCAGATAACTAGGGCTAAAGTTAGGGGGAGAAAATTTTTCCAAACCAAATGTATCAATTGGTCATATCGGAACCGTGGATAAGATGCTCGAACCCAAAGGAACATTACTGAGAGGAGTGCGGCCTTAGTTATTAGGTTAATAGTGGTCAATTCCGGCATAGATGGGATGTAAGATGCACCAAGAAAAAGAACGGCCGATAGGGTATTTATTAATAAAATATTGGCGTACTCAGCCAAGAAGAAGAGGGCGAAGGGCCCGCCTGCATATTCGACGTTGAAACCGGAGACTAGTTCGGATTCGCCCTCTGTTAGGTCAAATGGTGCACGATTTGTCTCAGCTAGCGTGGAGATATACCACATTGCTGCCAAGGGTCAGGCCGGAACCACTAGCCAAATGCTCTCTTGGGTGACGCTAAATATTTGGAGGGTATAGCCCCCTGAAAAGATGATAATAGATAGCAAAATTAGTCCAAGGCTTACCTCATATGAAATCGTCTGGGCGACCGCTCGGAGGGCCCCAATTAGTGCATATTTTGAATTGGATGCTCACCCTGAGCCCAAAATAGAATAGACAGCTAGACTGGATAGGGCTAAAACAAATAAAATTCCCAAATTTAAGTCTGCCACTGGTTGAGGCATAGGCATAGGTGCTCATAATATCATAGCTAGTGTAAGTGCGAGCACTGGGGCGGCTAAAAACAAAAAGGGGGATGATGTGGATGGGCGGACGGGTTCCTTAATAAATAGTTTAACTCCATCCGCAATTGGTTGAAGAAGTCCATAGGGTCCTACAATGTTTGGCCCCTTCCGTAGTTGTATATAACCTAGAACCTTACGTTCAAGAAGTGTGAGGAAGGCCACTGCTAATAGGACGGGGGCAATATATGCGAGCGGGTTAATTAGATGTGTCATTAGAGTGTTTAGCATAACTAAGAAGAGGATTTGAACCTCTGGCTGAAAGGGCTTAGGCCTTTTGCAATTACCATGCTCTGCCATCTTAGTGAGGCCTTATTTTGGCCTGCATTTGAGTCCTCCCTTTACTTAATTTAGTTGTTTTCATTAATTAGGGGTAAGGCGTGCCTTTAGCATGGGCCTCTTTTTTCCGGTCCTTTCGTACTAGGAAAAATGACATTACAGATAGAAACTGACCTGGATTGCTCCGGTCTGAACTCAGATCACGTAGGACTTTAATCGTTGAACAAACGAACCCTTAATAGCGGCTGCACCATTAGGATGTCCTGATCCAACATCGAGGTCGTAAACCCTCTCGTCGATATGGACTCTCGGAGAGGATTGCGCTGTTATCCCTAGGGTAACTTGGTTCGTTGATCGGTTCTGACAACCGGATCATATTTGGTCAAAATTTCTGTGACTTAGAAGTGTTATTCTTGGTTCTAGGGTTTATCCCAGTCCACTTGGAGGATTATTTGTTCTCCATGGTCGCCCCAACCGAAGGTAAATTCCAATTTCTATTAGGTTTACACTTGTTTAACAAGTTGCTTGACGTAGGTGAATTTGTACCTTAAGCTCCAAAGGGTCTTCTCGTCTTGTAGTTATATACCCGCTTCTGCACGGGTAGATCAATTTCACTGACCTGAAAAGGGAGACAGTTAAGCCCTCGTTTAGCCATTCATACAGGTCTTCATTTAAAAGACAAGTGATTGCGCTACCTTTGCACGGTCAAAATACCGCGGCCGTTAAACTTGTAGTCACCGGGCAGGCTGGACCTCCTATACGTAGGGGTTTGCAGGAGGCGATGTTTTTGGTAAACAGGCGAGGCTTGCGTTTGCCGAGTTCCTTCCCTTTCTTTTAGTCTTTCCTTGATGGCACTCCAGTGTGGGTTTAACGATATAATTATTGTGTTATTTTCTCGAATTCTTTAGTGGACACACTACCCTCTTTTTATGGGTTCGTTAATCTCCAGCGGCTTGTCCGATCTGGCTTACACTTGTGCTAGGAGAGGGTCATGCCCTCTTATTACTCATTCTAGCATGGTCTCTTCCATGGTGGCATGGAACGGCCTAATACTTTTAGGGGAATTGGGCTATTTATCAGTATAATAAACTGTATGTCGTTTGAGCTTTAACGCTTTCTACTCAGATGGCTGCTTTTAGGCCCACTGGAACGACTAGTTTTATAAAATGTGACTCTTATCCTCCTATTTAAGGTTGTGTCCTTTATTAAAGGGGCTGTACCCCCTTTAACTAACTCTCGTATTTCTCTTGTATGCTTATTTAGATATTTCCTAGTTGGCTAAAGGGGTACGAGGCTGAACTTCTATTCATTTCTTAGGCAACCAGCTATCACCAAGTTCGGTAGGTTTATCACCTCTACCCGGGGCTCTTCCCACTCTTTTGCCACAGAGACGGGTTCGCCCAAATAGGCTGTCCCGGGGTAGCTCACTTGGTTTCGGGATTCCAAACTAAAGGTCACTTTGCTTGTGTGGTGCTGGCTAAATCATGATGCAAAAGGTACGAGGGTTAGGCTCTGCTTTTTTGTGCTTGTGTGAATTGTTTCATTACTCTTTCAGCTTTCCCTTGCGGTACTTTCTCTATTGCTTAAAATTACCTTTTCCGTCTCCCGTACTAAGGTGGAAAAATGATTTAGTTTTCTGGTTTAATTAATGCTGAACTATTTATGGTGTTAAGTTAATCTTGGTGGTTAAGCTAGCTGTTTGGCTCAGGGCGATCCAATTTGCATGGATGTCTTCTCGGTGTAAGGGAGATGCTTAACTGTCTCAGCCACACCCTGGGTTTGATCCAAGTGCACCTTCCGGTACACTTACCATGTTACGACTTGCCTCCCCTTGTCCGTGCTTTGGTGTTATGAACATTTATCGCTGTATGACAGGGGAGAGTGACGGGCGGTGTGTACGCGCCTCAGAGCCGAGTTCAAAAGGACACTCTTTTTCCTTTTTACTACTAAATCCTCCTTCGAGTAATTTTTCAGGGTACTATCCGTGGATATTCTATAATAGAAAATGTAGCCCATTTCTTCCCACTTCGTGCGCTACACCTCGACCTGACGTTTTGGAATATGTCCATTTAGCTTACTGTTAGTCCTTCACAGGGTAAGCTGACGACGGCGGTATATAGGCGGGGATGGCTAGAAGTGGTGAGGTTTAACGGGGGTTATCGGTTCTAGAACAGGCTCCTCTAGGGGGGTCTAAGGCACCGCCAAGTCCTTTGGGTTTCAAGCTAACGCTCGTAGTACCCGGGCGGACGTCTATTGTATAATAACGTCTAGGTTTACGGCTGAGCATAGTGGGGTATCTAATCCCAGTTTGTTTCTCAGTTTTCGTGGAGTCAGGTGGACTATATTAAAGCTACTTTCGTTTATGGGCTTCGGACGCTCAGGAGCGTATGACGGCCAAGAGGCCCTTCGGCTTTATTTTGTCTTCCCCCTAACCACCCTTTACGCCGTGGCTATTAACTAGGGCCTCTCGTATAACCGCGGTGGCTGGCACGAGTTTTACCGGCCCTCTTAACACTAACTAAGTCAAGTTTTCACTTATGGCTTAATATTTATCACTGCTGAATTCCCATGGGGGTGTGGCGTGGCAAGGCGTTTTGGGCTAAATGTTAGTGCCTGATACCTGCTCCTCGTCCCCGGGCAGGGGATTAAGGGCATCCTCACAGGGGCGCGGATACTTGCATGTGTAAGTTGTGTTAAAACTAACAGTAAAGTCAGGACCAAGCCTTTGTGCATGCGGAGCTTTCTAGGGCCCGTCTTAGCATCTTCAGTGCTATGCTTTATTTTAAGCTACGCTAGC